GTAGGGGGTTTGTTTTATAATTGTTGTGTGATGTGTGATCATGATTTCTATTTTTGTTTGGTTTTTTTGATGGCATGATGAAGTGAGTTGTAGGGGAGAAGTTGCTTTGTGTGTTTTGTTTTAGGGAAGATTGTGGTATAATTATGATGATTAATTGTTGTTTAGTTAATATTAGAAAATACAGAGGAAGGTTAATTTAATATGAATTGATGATGATTGATTTGGAAAATGTAGGGATAAATGGTTTAATTTTTTAACAAAAAAAACAAAAAATGTCAAGATAAAAAAAAAAAAAGATGCGTAAAGCGTGTTTTAAATGACAGTTCCTAGTGAATGAATAAATAATTTCTATGTCCGGCAACCATTACACTATCTGTTGTCTAGAGGTAGGTAGCGCGCCCTCCATGAATGGGGTCAAAGTGCATCAGTGCCAAGTTTGCGACGACCTTATCCGTTAGACCATGACATTCTGGGTGTTAGGGGATTCATATGCGCGGCGGTCATGTGATGGACATGTCAAGAGGAAGATAACACCTGCTCTGCACTTGAAGGGCTTATTGAAGAGACGCTAAAAAAAAACAAGTGTAAGAGGTCGGTATGCCGAAAGCCGGTGAGAGTAGGGAGGAGTATTCAACCGACCACTTGTATCAGTGAAGAGCAAGGAGGAAGGAAGGGTGGAGGTATGTTCCTGAAGTTACAACCAATAGCGCAAAAGAGCAAGTTTATTAAATGTATGCGCCTGCAGGGCAATAACGTAATTCACCTATAACGTTGAGTAGCTCGGTTCTCGTGAGAAGCGCGATCAATAAATAACCGTGTCCTCTGGCTTGGGAGTTCTTGAAGGCTGTTGGAGAAGGGTTCTGTTTAGGAGGTGGGCGAATTCAGTTGTCTAGGAGCATTCAAAGGTGTACTGGGACATTCCTCGTTTCCTAGGTTGGGTGAGGTGTATAGTAGATAAGTCTCTGGGTCTTTGGGTAACGCTTGCTGCTTGGCCGTAGGTAGGAACACTTGGGCTGTATGGTACCTGAAACAAGGATGTGCCTGGAGGTGGTATTGGCCGAATGAGGTCCGTTTTGGAGATAATGTTTGGGCATTTTGTGGAGAGGCATAGCGTATGATGTGGATTATCCTACATTTCATGGACTGTCTGATGTGGCAAAGAGTGCGATGCATTGTTATACATACCCTTAAAGCATGAATAAAAACATGCTGGGGGGGGAAGGGGGGGGTCCGGATCTAGGGATTCTTGTAGTTAAATTTTTTAACGATGGTTTTTCAGGCCATAGATCTCGGAGAGAGGCCGAGCAGGAATTTATGATAGAATTTGTTTTGTTTTTAGGGGTGTGTTTTGCTTTAGGTAGTCTGGCGGTTGCCTCTAATCCGTCTCCTTATTATGGGGTGTTGGGGTTAGTGGTAGCTGCTGTTGCAGGGTGTGGTTGATTGGTGAGTTTGGGGGTTTCTTTTGTGTCCTTGGTGCTTGTGATGGTGTATTTGGGGGGAATGTTGGTGGTGTTTGTTTATTCGGTTTCGTTGGCGGCAGACCCGTACCCTGAGTCTTGGGTAAGTTGAGGGGTTGTTGGTTATGGGTTTGGGATGGGGTTGGTTGTGTTGGTGGGTCTTGTTGTGGGAGGTGTATTGGGGTTGTTAGTAGAGGAGGGTACGGTTAATAGTGGGGGTTTATTGTCGGTTCGGTTAGATTTTAGTGGGGTGGCTGTTCTTTACTCAGAGGGTGTGGGTTTACTTTTAATTGGCGGGTGGGGTTTGTTGTTGACTTTGTTTGTGGTGCTAGAGCTTGTGCGGGGGTTGTCTCGGGGGGCGATTCGGGCTGTTTAGGGGGTGGGTCAGGGAGTAGTTTAAATTAAAGCGCCAGCTTTGGGAGTTGGTGATGAAGGTTTGATTCCTTTCTCCTTGATGTTAGGTTGTGGGAAACTCTAAGAAGGGGTTTAGTCTTCAATCTTTGGCTTACAAGACCAATGTTTTTATAAACTATTAGAGTTGATTAGAGTTTTAGGAGTTTGTTTTCTAGTGCGGCTGCGATGGGGAATAGGACTAGAATGATTGTGAAGTATGAGAGTGAGGCTAGTTGGCCGATGATGATGAATGGGTGTTCTACTGGTTGGCTGCCTACTCATGTGAGGATGAGGACGTTTGCGACTAGGGCTCAGAATAGGATTTGTGAGATGGGACGGAAGGTTATTGATCGTAGTTTTGATGTGTGGAGTAGGGGTATTAGGAATAGTACGAGGATTGAGGCGGCTAGGGCTAGTACACCTCCTAGCTTGTTTGGAATGGATCGTAGGATGGCGTAAGCGAATAGGAAGTATCATTCGGGTTTGATGTGAGGGGGAGTGACTAGGGGATTAGCTGGTGTGAAGTTTTCTGGGTCTCCTAGGAGGTTTGGGGAAAATAGGGCTAGGGAGACGAGTAGGGAGATTATTAGTGCGAAACCTAAAATGTCCTTTACGGTGTAGTATGGGTGGAATGGAATTTTATCGCAGTCTGAGGGGACGCCTGTTGGGTTGTTTGATCCTGTTTCATGTAGGAAGGTGAGGTGAACTATTGTGAGGCCTACGATGACGAATGGTAGCAGGAAGTGAAGAGCGAAGAAGCGAGTTAGTGTAGGGTTGTCTACGGAGAATCCTCCTCAGGCTCATTCTACTAGTGTTTGTCCAATGTAGGGGATTGCTGAGAATAGATTTGTAATTACTGTAGCGCCTCAGAATGACATTTGGCCTCATGGTAGGACGTAACCTACAAAAGCGGTTGCCATGAGAGTTAGGAGGAGGATGACTCCGATGTTTCAGGTTTCTTTATTTAGGTATGAGCCGTAGTAGATTCCTCGGCCAATGTGAAGGTAGATGCAGATGAAGAAGAAGGAGGCTCCATTTGCGTGGAGGTTGCGGATTAGTCAGCCGAATTGGACGTCACGGCATATGTGGGCTACGGAGGAGAAGGCTAAGTTGGTGTCTGCTGTGTAGTGGGTGGCTAGCAGAAGGCCTGTAACGATTTGAGTGATTAGGCAGATGCCCAGTAGAGACCCGAAGTTTCATCATGCTGAGATGTTTGGTGGTGTGGGAAGGTCAATTAGGGCGTTGTTGATGACTTTGAGGATTTGGTGGTTTTTACGAAGATTGAGGGCCATTAATTGGTTCTGTGTAGGGATATGAGGATAATGATGATAGATAGGGCGAATGCTCCTAGGTAGGCTTTGATTAAGCCTGTGTGGAGAGAGGTGGCGGTTTTAGTTGCTATTAGTTGTAAGTTGGCTAGGCCTTCTGGGCCTAGAGTTTTGTATCAGGATAGGTCAATTAGGTGTGAGGCAATGTTTTGTCCTCCGCTGAGGAGGTTGGATATGGTTAAGCGATGGGTTAGAGGGTTGAAATATCCTAGGGATGTAGAGAAGTTTGAGAAGGCAGTTTGTTTTGTAAGAATGAGGGTTTGGGCTATTTTTGAGATTTCTAGGGCTAAAGCAATTCCTAGGGCGGTTACCACTAGGGCTGTTATTTTGATGGATAGGGGTATGGTTATTGTAGGGGTTTTTGCGGGGATGATGAATGAGGTGATGAGGAATCCTGCTAGGATGCTTCCTAGTGCGAGGCGAGTGATGGGTGAGGTCACTGCGGGGTCGTTTTCGTTTATTGGGGTTAGAGGAGGGATACGAACGAAGCCGGTCTGTACAAGTACGGTTATGCGGATTGTGTACACTGCGGTGAATGATGTGGCTAGGAGGGTTAATAGTAAGGCTCAAGTATTTAAGTAGGATGTGCTTAGGCTTTCGATGATTTGGTCTTTTGAGTAGAATCCTGCTAGGAATGGCGTTCCTATTAAGGCTAGATTGCCGATAGTGAGACATGAGGTGGTTGTAGGTAGTATTTTTTGGAGACCTCCTATTTTTCGAATGTCCTGTTCACCATTTAGGCTGTGGATGATGGAGCCTGAACATAGGAAAAGCATGGCCTTAAAGAATGCGTGGGTTGAGATGTGAAGGAATGCTAGTTCGGGAAGATTAAGGCCGATTGTAACTATTATCAGGCCTAGTTGGCTTGAAGTGGAGAAGGCAATGATTTTTTTGATGTCGTTTTGGGTGAGGGCGCATGTAGCTGCGAATAGGGTAGACAGGGCTCCTAGGCATAGGCAGAGGGTTAGGGCGGTTTGGTTATTGCTGAATAGGGGGTGAGTTCGGATGAGTAGGAAGATTCCGGCTACTACTATTGTGCTGGAGTGAAGTAGGGCGGAGACGGGTGTAGGGCCTTCTATGGCAGCAGGCAGTCATGGGTGGAGGCCGAATTGGGCTGATTTGCCGGTTGCAGCTAGGATGAGGCCTAATAGGGGCAGTGTTGGGGTTTGTGATGGGGAGGGGAGTTGATGGATTTCTCAGGTGTTTATGGCTGAGGCTAGTCATGCTATGCAGAGAATGAGGCCAATGTCTCCGACTCGGTTGTATAGGATGGCTTGTAGGGCGGCAGTGTTGGCCTCTGCTCGGCCGTGTCATCAGCTGATTAGTAGGAAGGATATGATTCCGACTCCCTCTCAGCCGATAAATAGGACGAATAGATTGTTAGCGATGATTAGAATAAGTATGGCTATTAGGAATAGTAGGAGGTAGATGAAGAATTTTGTGATGTGGGGGTCTGAGGCTATGTATCATGTTGCAAATTGTAGGATGGATCATGACACGAATAGAGCAATAGGGAAGAAGGTGAGTGAGTAGAAATCTATTTTTAGGCTAATGGGGATTTTGAAGTTTATGATAAATTTTCATTCTCATAGGGAGATGAGGCTTTCTGTTCCTGAGTAGATGTGAATTGTTATGGGGATTAAGCTGATTAGGAAGGAAGCTTTAACTGTATTTGTGATGGTATCAGGGGTGTTTTTGGAGTTGGGGGATAGGAGGGGGAATAGGATGGGTGTGGAGAGGGTTGCTAGGGTTAGAAGTATGAATGTGCTTAGGACTAGTGGTAGGTCCATTACTTTCACTTGGATTTGCACCAAGATGAGTGGTTCCTAAGACCATTGGATTACTATTATCCTTTGAAAGTAAGGGGACTGAGGTTTTATACTCAGATTCAAGAGTTAGCAGTTCTTGTTGGTTTAACCTCCCCTCGGCAGGTAAGAAGAGTTTAACTTCTATCTTTAGGATCACAGTCTAATGTTTTGATTAAAACTATACTTGCATATGGGGATGCCAGAGATCAGTTCTGGTTTAAGGATAAGGAGTAGTATTGGGATTATGTGGAGGGCTATCAGGAGATGTTCTCGGGTGGTAGAGTTTTGGATGGAGGTGATATGGGATGGGAGTGGGCCTCGTTGTGTTATTATGAGTATGTAGAGGGTGTAAGAGGCGGTAAGCAGGATTGCTGCTCCTGTTAGAATGATTGTAAAGGCAGATCAGTTGAATAGTGCGATGACAATGGTTAGCTCTGCTATGAGGTTTGTTGTTGGGGGGAGGGCCATGTTTGTTAGGTTTGCTAGGAGTCATCAGATGGCTATCAGTGGTAGGAGTGGTTGGAGTCCTCGTGTGAGGAGGAGAATTCGGCTGTGAGTTCGTTCGTAATTGGTGTTAGCTAGGCAGAATAGTATTGATGAGGTCAGACCGTGTGAGATTATCAGGATTATTGCTCCTGAAAATGCTCATTGGGTTTGGATTATGGTTGCGGCTACGACTAGCCCTATGTGGCTGACAGATGAGTAGGCAATTAGTGACTTTAGGTCAATTTGTCGTAAGCAGATGGCGCTGGTTATTAGTGCCCCTCATAGGGCTAAGGTGATGAATGGGTAGTGTAGGTTGTTTGATGCTGGGTTTACTAGAATTGTGATTCGTATGATGCCGTAGCCTCCTAGTTTTAGGAGAAGGGCGGCTAATAACATGGAACCGGCAATTGGGGCTTCTACGTGGGCTTTAGGGAGTCATAGGTGTAGGCCATATAGGGGGGCTTTGACTATGAAGGCAAGGAGAAGGGCGAGGCTTGCGATTAGCCCTGATCAGGAGGAGTTCATTGTAGGGTGTGATAGTTTGAGTATGGGGAGGTAGAGAGTGCCAATTTGGTTTTGTAGATGTAGGATGGCGATTAGTAGGGGTAGTGAGCTGGCTAGTGTGTAGAATAGGAGGTAGATTCCAGCATTTAGTCGTTCTGGTTGGTTTCCTCATCGTGTGATAAGGATGAGGGTGGGGATGAGGGTTGCTTCGAATGCAATATAGAAGAGTATTAGTTCGGAAGCTGAGAAGGCTAAGAGAATGAATAGTTGGGCTAGGATTACTGTTGTAGCGAAGATTCGTTTGCGGATGACGGGTTCTTGTTCTAGGTGGTTTTGGCTTGCTATGATTATGAGAGGGAGGAGTCAGCATGAGAGGACTAGGAGGGGGGAGGAGATCTGGTCGATTGATGTTCAGGGGGTTAAGCTTTTGCTTGGGAAGTATGTTGGCGTTAATCATTGTAGGCTGATGGTGGCAATGATTAGGCTGTGTAGTGTAATATTAGTTCATAGGTGTTTGAGTGGGGATACAAGGGCTAGGGGTAGGAGTGTTGCAGTTGGAATTAGGATTTTTAGCATTGTAGAAGGTTGAAGTTATGTAGATGGTCTGAACCATGGGTGCGGGTGGAGGCTACTAGTAGGGCTAAGCCCGTCCCTGCTTCGCAGGCGGAGAATGTTAATATGATGATTGGTAGGATAGTGGAGGAGGGTGATTGTATTTGAATAGGTCATATAGCGAGTGCTACATATATGGATAGTATTATGCTTTCTAGGCAGAGAAGGGCTGAGATTAAGTGGGTTCGGTGGAAAGCTAGGCCTAGGCTGCTTAGGGTGAAGGCTGAGTAGAAGCTGAGGTGGAGGTAGGACATGAAGAAAGTTATAGGGTGTGAGCTATAATTTGTTGAGTCGAAATCAACCGTCTTGATTAGACTAACTTTCTATTATTCCGCTCATTCTAGTCCACCCTGGATTCATTCGTAGATGAGTCCTAGTGTTAGGAGGAGAAGAAGGAGGGAGGTTCAGATTAGGGTAGTCATAGGAGATTCTAGTTGGGTAGCTCAGGGTAGTGGTAGTAGGAGGGCGATTTCTAAGTCAAAGAGGAGGAATAGGATAGCTACTAGGAAGAATCGAATTGAAAAGGGCAGTCGGGCGGAGCCAAGGGGGTCAAATCCGCATTCGTAGGGGGATAGTTTTTCTGAGTCTGGGTTTATTTGGGCTAGTCAGAAGTTTAGTGCAGTTAGTAGGATGCTTAGGGTGAAGGATAGGGTTAGCATGAATAGGATTATGTTTATTACTCTTCTCTGGGTTTAAACCAGATTTTAAGGATTGGAAGTCGATTGTAATTAATATACTAGAAGAGTAAGATCCTCATCAGTAGATAGAGATGTAGAGGAATAATCACACGACGTCTACGAAGTGTCAGTATCAGGCGGCTGCTTCAAATCCAAAGTGGTGGTTTGATGTGAAATGGTATTTGATTAGACGAAGTAAGCATACTAGCAGGAATGTTGAGCCGATAATAACGTGTAGGCCGTGGAATCCAGTGGCGACGAAGAATGTAGAACCGTAGACTCCGTCTGCGATTGAAAATGGTGCTTCGTAGTATTCTATGGCTTGTAGTGCGGTGAAGTAGAATCCTAGGAGGACGGTTAAAGTTAGGGCTTGGATTGCTTGTTTTCGGTTGGCTTCTGTAATGCTGTGGTGGGCTCATGTTACAGTGACTCCAGAGGCTAGTAGGATGGCGGTATTTAGTAGTGGTACTTCTATTGGGTTTAGGGGTTTAATTCCGACGGGTGGTCATTGTCCTCCTAGTTCTGGGGTGGGAGCTAGGCTTGAGTGGAAGAAGGCTCAGAAAAAGCCCAGGAAGAAGAAGGCTTCGGATGTGATGAATAGGGCCATACCGTATCGTAAGCCTTTCTGTACGGTTGGGGTGTGGTGGCCTTGGAATGTGCTTTCTCGGACAATGTCTCGTCATCATTGGAACATAACTAGGGCAGTGGATAGTAGGCCTAGGATGAGGAGTTGAGGGGAGTTGTAGTGGAATCATATTGTTAGTCCTGATGTGGTTAGGAGAGCAGCAGCAGCTCCTAGGATAGGTCATGGGCTGGGGTCTACTATGTGATAGGAATGTGCTTGGTGTGCCATTGTGGGGCTAGATGTTTTCTTGTAGGTATAGGCTTAATAGGAGTACGAAAACGTAGGCTTGGATTATTGCTACAGCCACTTCTAGGATAGTCAGTAGGAGAAGGACTAGGAGGGTTAGGAGTGACACTACTGGTATTGTTGTGAATAGGGCTGTTGTGGCGGTGGAGATGAGTTGGATGAGTAGGTGGCCTGCTGTTAGGTTGGCTGTTAGGCGTACTCCTAGGGCTAGTGGGCGGATGAGCAGGCTTGTTGTTTCGATCAGGATTAGGGCAGGAATTAGTGGAGTTGGGGTGCCCTCTGGTAGGAGATGGCCTAATGAGGCAGAGGGTTGGTTTCGTAGGCCTGTTAATAGGGTGGCGAGTCATAGGGGGAAGGCTAGTGCTAGGTTTATGGATAGTTGAGTGGTTGGGGTGAATGTATATGGTAGTAGGCCTAGAAGATTAATAAGTAGGAGGAAGATTATTAAGGATGTTAAGATTAGAGCCCATTTGTGTCCTTTTTTGTTTAAGGGTATTATTAGTTGTTTTGTGACTAGGTTGATGAACCACAGTTGGAGGGTTGAGAGTCGATTGGTGATTCATCGGTTGTCCAAGGAGGGAATTAGGAGGGCGGGGAATGTTATCGAGATGAGAATAAGTGGGATTCCTAGTAAGGATGGACTTGAAAATTGGTCGAAGAAGCTTAGGTTCATGGTCAGGTTCAGGGGGTGGTGGTTGGAGCGACGGGAGGTTTATTGGATGGGGGGTTTATTGATACGAATGTGAGGATTTTGGGCTGGATGATAAGGGAGAAGGTAAGTCATGAAATGATCATGATAAAAAATCATGGTGCGGGGTTTAGTTGAGGCATATCATTAAGGAGGGGTGGAGTCCTCTTTCTTTAGCTTAAAAGGCTAATGCTGGTTCATAGCTTCTTAATGATTAGGAGGCTATTGTAGAAGATCAGCTTTCGAAGTTAGCGAGAGGGGTGGATTCTACTACGATTGGCATGAAGCTGTGGTTGGCTCCGCAGATTTCTGAGCACTGTCCGTAAAACACTCCGGGTCGGGAGGCAAGGAAGGAAGTTTGGTTGAGGCGACCTGGGATTGCGTCGGTTTTTACACCTAGGCTTGGAACGGCTCATGAGTGGAGTACGTCGTCAGCGGTGACAATGACTCGGATCGTAGAGCTTATTGGAACTACAACACGGTGGTCTACTTCTAGCAGACGGAAGTGTCCTAGGGGTAGGTCTGATGTTGGGATTATGTAGGAGTCGAATGTTAGGTCTTTGAGGTCGGTGTATTCGTATGTTCAGTATCATTGGTGGCCGATGGCTTTTAGGGTAAGGTCGGGTTCATTGATTTCGTCTATTATATATAGGATTCGTAGGGATGGTAGTGCAAGTATGACTAGTACTATGGCTGGGAGGATTGTTCAAACTAATTCGATTTCTTGTGCATCTACTGTGCTTGATGAAAGTTTTTCTGTGAGTATGTGGGTTAGTAGGTAAAGTACTAGGCTGCAGATTGCTAATGCAACTATTAGGGCGTGGTCGTGGAATCCTATTAGTTCTTCTATGATGGGGGAGGAGGCGTCTTGGAAGTTGAATTGTGAGTGGTTAGCCATGTTTGGGTAGGGAGATGTGCAGGGGTTTCACCTGCAATTTAGCCTTGACAAGGCTATGTAATTGTTTTACTAACGTCTCTTTATGAGAAAGAAGCATAGGTGGTTTATGCGGTTGGCTTGAAACCAACATATGGGGGTTCGACTCCTTCCTTTCTTGTACTTGGACGAAGGCAGGTTCTTCGAAGGTGTGGAAGGGAGGCGGGCAGCCGTGGATTCATTCGACGTTGGCGCTTGTTAGTTCTGGTTGTAGGACTTTACGTTTTGATGCGAAGGCTTCTCAGATGATGAATACTAGTATGATTACGGCTGTTAGGGAGATTAGGGATCCTACGGAGGAAATGGTGTTTCATAGGGTGTAGGCGTCGGGGTAGTCTGAGTATCGACGTGGCATGCCTGCTAGGCCTAGGAAGTGTTGGGGGAAGAAGGTTAGGTTTACTCCTACGAACATTACGCCAAAGTGAGTTTTGGCTCATGTTGAGTGGAGGGTATATCCGGTGAATAGCGGGAATCAGTGCGTGAAGCCTGCTAGGATTGCGAACACTGCTCCTATTGACAGGACATAGTGGAAGTGGGCTACTACGTAGTAGGTGTCGTGAAGAGCGATGTCTAGTGAAGAGTTTGCTAGGACAATTCCTGTTAGTCCTCCAATGGTGAATAGGAAGATAAATCCTAGGGCTCATAGTATTGGGGGGTCTCATTTGATAATGCCTCCGTGAAGTGTAGCTAGTCAGCTGAATACTTTAATTCCAGTTGGGATGGCAATGATTATAGTGGCAGATGTGAAGTATGCTCGAGTGTCAACGTCTATCCCGACTGTGAATATGTGGTGAGCTCATACGATGAATCCTAGGAAGCCAATGGATAGTATAGCTCATACTATTCCTATGTAGCCGAATGGTTCTTTTTTTCCTGCGTAGTAGGTTACGACGTGGGAGATAATTCCGAATCCTGGAAGGATGAGAATATATACTTCTGGGTGGCCGAAGAATCAGAAAAGGTGTTGGTATAGGACTGGGTCACCTCCTCCTGCAGGGTCGAAGAATGTGGTGTTGAGGTTGCGGTCTGTGAGAAGCATTGTAATTCCTGCGGCAAGAACTGGTAGAGAGAGAAGTAGGAGTACTGCAGTGATTAGGACGGATCAGACGAATAGGGGGGTTTGATATTGTGATAGGGCAGGGGGTTTTATGTTGATTGCTGTTGTGATGAAGTTGATTGCTCCTAGGATTGAAGAGATACCGGCTAGGTGTAGAGAGAAGATTGCCAGGTCGACTGAGGCTCCGGCGTGGGCTAGGTTACCAGCTAGTGGGGGGTATACGGTTCAACCTGTACCAACACCCGCTTCTACGGTAGAAGATGCTAGCAGAAGGAGGAATGATGGGGGAAGTAGTCAGAAGCTTATGTTGTTTATTCGTGGGAATGCTATGTCTGGGGCTCCGATTATTAGGGGAACTAGTCAGTTTCCGAATCCCCCGATTATAATGGGTATAACTATGAAGAAGATTATTACGAAAGCATGGGCCGTGACGACTACGTTGTAGACTTGGTCGTCTCCTAGAAGGGCTCCGGGTTGACCTAGTTCTGCTCGGATGAGAAGGCTCAGGGCGGTGCCTACTATTCCGGCTCATGCGCCGAAAATTAGGTAAAGGGTCCCGATATCTTTGTGGTTGGTTGAGAATAATCATCGATTAATGAATGTCACAGGTAAGATGGCTGAGTGAATAAGCGTTAGGCTGTAGTCCTTTTTACAGAGGTTCAATTCCTCTTCTTATCGGCTCTGTAGTGAAATTCATAGTGAGTTGCAAGCTCATTGATGTGCACTAATCGTGTACCGGAGTCTTAGGCAGAGGCCTGTTGGTTTGGGCATGTAGCTGTTAACTATAGAGTCATGGGATCGAAGCCCATCTGCCTAGTAAGCTATAAGGTCCTAGCTTAATTAAAGTACCTGAGTTGCATTCAGGGGATGCAGGGTAATAGCCTGCGGACTTTAGCAGAAACTAAGAGGGTCCAACTCTTGTTTAAGGCTTTGAAGGCCTTCGGTTTAATTAATCCTAAGTTTCTTAGATGATGGTAAGGATTATGGGTGAAATGGGGAGGAGAATGACGGACATTGTAGTTAGGATAGCAACTAGGGGGTGAGTTGATTTGCTGGTGCGTCATTGTTTTATGTGATTTGTAGTGTGTGGGGGGAGTGTAATTGTTGTGCAGTATGCAAGGCGGAGGTAGAAGAATAGGCTTAATAGGGAGAGGAGGGAGATGAGTGTAGCTGCAGGGATCATTTCCTGTTTAGTTAGTTCTTGAATGATGAGTCATTTGGGCAGGAATCCTGTTAGAGGGGGTAGGCCTGCAAGGGATAGCAAGGTTAGGAGTAGTATTGCGTTTAGTGGTGGGACTTTGGTTCATGCAGTTATTAGGGTGGATAGTTTTAGTACTTTAATTGAGTTTAGGGTTAGAAAGACGGCTGCGGTTATTATGGTGTATAGGTAGAAGTTGAGGAGGGTAAGTTTGGGGTTGTAGATGATAATGATTGCTATTCACCCCAGGTGAGAGATGGAGGAGAAGGCTAAGATTTTTCGGATTTGTGTCTGGTTTAATCCTATTCACCCACCGACGGCTGCTGATAGAATAGCCAGGGTAGTCAGAAGTGTGGGGTTTAGCGATGAGGAGGTTATGTATAAGAGGGTGATTGGGGGGAGTTTTATGAGAGTAGATAGGATGAGGCCGGTGGAGAGGGGGGAGCCTTGTAGTACTTCTGGAAATCAGAAGTGGAATGGAACTAGGCCTAGTTTTATAGCAATTGCTGAGGTTAAGATTAGGCTTGATGTGGGGTGGGAGAGTTGGGTAATGTCTCACTGTCCGGTGTGTCATGCGTTAGTTATGCTGGCGAATAACACTAGAGTTGAGGCAGCTGCTTGGGTGAGGAAGTATTTGGTAGCTGCTTCAATGGATCGTGGGTGATGGGATTTTGAGATTAGGGGTAGAATGGCGAGTGTGTTGATCTCTAGGCCGGCTCAGGCCATAATTCAATGGTTACTTGAGATTGTGATAGAGGTCCCTAGGAGTAGGCTAATTGTAAAGATTAGTTTTGCCTGAGGATTCATTAGCAGGGGAAGGAGTTGAACCATCATTTTCGGGGTATGGGCCCGATAGCTTGTTTAGCTGACCCTACTAGAAAGTAATATAAGGGAAGTATGGAGAATTTTGATTTCTCTAGTGTAGGTTCGATTCCTGCTTTTCTAAGTTATAGGAAATGAGAGGGCTGGTATACCTCCATGTTCACTTTATCATAGTGACCCTTAGTGTTCAGGCACATTTCCGGTAGTCTTAGGTAGGGGGGTAATCCCGCATAACAGATTGGTATGCTGGTGTGTCAAAGGCATAGAGCAAGTGTGAGGGGTAGGAAATTTTTTCATAGTAGGTGCATTAGCTGGTCATATCGAAATCGAGGGTAGGAAGCGCGAATTCATAGGAACCCTGCTGATAGTAGTAGGACCTTAGTGGCAAGTACTATGGGAAATAGTTCTTGTGGTAGGTTTAGTAGGCTTGGATTAAAGAATAGGATGGTAGTAATGGTGTTTATAAGCATAATGTTAGCGTACTCTGCTAGGAAGAATAGTGCGAATGGGCCTGCTGCATATTCTACGTTGAACCCAGATACTAGTTCAGACTCCCCTTCTGTTAAGTCAAATGGGGCACGATTGGTTTCAGCAAGTGTGGAGACATATCATATTATAGCAAGGGGTCAACATGAGAAGATAAGGTAGAGGGGCTCTTGAGTCACTGCGAGAGTGTTAAGGGTGTAGTTGCCACTGAGGAGGATGACAGATAGGAGGATGATTGCTAAGGTTACTTCATATGAGATTGTTTGGGCTACTGCTCGTAATGCCCCAATTAGGGCGTATTTTGAGTTAGATGCTCAGCCTGATCATAGGATGGAGTAGACTGCTAGGCTTGATATAGCTAGTAAAAATAAAAGGCCCAGGTTGAGGTCTGCTAAAGAGAATGGTAGAGGTAGAGGGGTCCAGATGGAGATGGCTAGGAGTAGGGCTAGTATTGGGGTTGCAATGAACAAGATTGGAGAGGATGTTGATGGTCGAATGGGCTCTTTGATGAATAGTTTTACTCCGTCCGCTAAAGGCTGTAGAAGGCCGTATGGACCTACAATATTTGGGCCTTTTCGGCCTTGTATGTAGCTTAGGATTTTACGTTCTACCAGTGTGAGGAAGGCTACTGCAATTAAGATTGGAAGAGCGTAGGAGAGGGCTATGATGAGATTGATTAGTAGGGGGTAGTTAGTCATGGGTTATTAAATTAAGCTAGGGAGAGGATTTGAACCTCTGAGTTAAAGGACTTAAGCCTTTTGCATTTTCCGAGCTCTGCCACGCTAGCTGGTCCTTTTCTTGGACGTGGTGTGGTGTGATAGCCTTTTGTAATTTAGTTGGTTTCATTACTTAAGGCGAAGGCTTGCTTGTAGTATTGGCCTCACTTTTCCTATCCTTTCGTACTGGGAAGAGTTTATCATAGATAGAAACCGACCTGGATTACTCCGGTCTGAACTCAGATCACGTAGGACTATTAATCGTTGAACAAACGAACCCTTAGTAGCGGCTGCACCACTAGGATGTCCTGATCCAACATCGAGGTCGTAAACCTCCTCGTCGATATGGACTCTCGAAGGAGATTGCGCTGTTATCCCTGGGGTAGCTTGGTCCATTGATCAATTATATTGGGTCTGGATGCTATTAGCACGTTGAGGGGTTGCTCTCAGTCTAGAGGTTTGGTCTAATTTTTGGAGGTTTTGTTTTACTCCAAGGTCGCCCCAACCGAAAAACGCAGACCAGTATCTTATGTGTCAGTGAACCCAGTGGGTGAGTATGTGTTTTAAGGTGGTTGCTGGTTTTAAAGTTCCACAGGGTCTTCTCGTCTTATGTGTTTATCCCTGCTTTTGTACAGGGAGATCAATTTCACCGATTGCCTGTAAGAGACAGTTAAGACCTCGTTTAGCCATTCATACTAGTCTCGATTTATGGGACAATTGATTGCGCTACCTTTGCACGGTCAGGGTACCGCGGCCGTTGAACGTGAGTCACCGGGCAGGCATCACCTTCAATACTTGTTTGTGGTTTGCTGAAGGCTATGTTTTTGGTAAACAGTCGGGCCTTGACGGGTTTGCCGAGTTCCTTTTACAGGTTTTAATCTTTCTTAGTGGACGCTCCTCTGTCGGGTTAACAATGTACCTAATACTCTGCTTGTTTGATTTATCGTATATTGGTGGTTTGTTAATAATGTACAGATGTAAGCTTGCGTCGTAGAGGGAGGACCCAGGTTACTCATTCTAGCATTAATTCTCCTATTTAAATATAGGTTAGCCTGTTAATGATGAGGGAGTCATATTGTTCTTATATTTTTATGGAGTAGAGCTTTAACGCACTCTTTGTTGATGGCTGCTTGAGGGCCCACAGTAAAATTGAGAAATATTATTTATCCGCTCGTGGAGATTGTATTCTTTTTTAAAGGAGCTGTACCCCCTTTAAATTGCCCTTAATTCGCTTCATTAGGGTTTATGTGTTTCCTTGGAGAAGAATTAAGAGTGAACTAAGATTCGTTTCACAGGCAACCAGCTATCACCCAGCTCGTTTGGCTTTTCACCTCTACTAACAAGTCATCCCACTCTTTTGCCACAGAGACGGGTTCGCTCAAAATAGCTGCTCATAAGTAGCTCGCTTGGGTTTCGGGATGGCAAACTTAAAGTCATTTTGCTTGGTTTTTCTTGCTAGACCATGATGCAAAAGGTACAAGGGTTGATCTTTGCTGTTTTTAGCTTAGGTTATTTCACTAATATTTCATCTTTCCCTTACGGTACGTAGTCTCTATCGCGCCAATGGTGTCTTTTCTATCGCCTATACTAAGACTAGTAAATGCTTTAGTTAGGTGTATGTAGTAGCTTTGTTATTCCAGGTCATGTCGATTGGGCTAGAGGTTGGCATCAAGACGATCTGGTATTAGCAGACATTTTTCAGGTGTAAGCTGAATGCTTTTGTTTAAGCTACGTCTTGGTAGTCTAAGTGCACCTTCCGGTACACTTACCTTGTTACGACTTACCTCATCTTTGGCTGGATAGCTTATTAATTTATGGGGGGGGGGGGGGCGCCTATGAGGAGGGTGACGGGCGGTATGTACGTGCCCCAGGGCCGGCTTAAAGAGGGCTCGATTGTCCCACTTTACTGCTAAATCCGCCTTCTAGGGGTTATTTCATACCCCTTTGCCGTTATGTTCTAGCTTAGAAAATGTAGCCCATTGCTTCCATTCCATAGGCTATACCTTGACCTGTCGTATTAGCGTGGTGGGGCTGTTGCGCTCACTGTTGGGCTTTCAGGGTAGGTGAGCTGGAGACGGCGGTATGTAGGCTGTACTGGCAAGGAATGGTCAGGTATATCGTGGATCATCGATTACAGAACAGGCTCCTCTAGGTGGGTTTGGGGCACCGCCAAGTCCTTAGAGTTTTAAGCGTTAGTGCTCGTAGTTCTCGGGCGGATGCTTTAGTAGGTGTAAGCATCAAGATTTAGGGCCAGGCATAGTGGGGTATCTAATCCCAGTTTGGGCCCTGGCTTTCGTGGAGTTCAATTAATCGTTGTTCTAAGATCTTCTTTGATGAGGAGGCCTTATCAGCATCTTGGGCTTGTGACAGCTCAGTTGCTTTTTAATCTTAGTTACTTGGATAGCATGTGACCACTCTTTACGCCGTTATAATGTTAATTTGGGTCTCCTGTATGACCGCGGTGGCTGGCACAGGATTTACCAACCCTAGATTTGCTATGGCTAAGTCAAGTTTACACTCATTGCTTAATATTAACTACTGCTGATTACCCGTGGGGGTGTGGCAAGTGCAAGGCGTTTTGGGCTACGGTTATGGTGAGCCTGATACCCGCTCCTATCTACCTGATTAAGGTGTCCAGGGCATCTACACTGGAGCGCGGATACTTGCATGTATATACCTAGCAAAAACTAACAGTAAGGTTAGGACTAAGTCTTTTGTTCTTGGGTGTTTGTGGCAGCCATCTTGACATCTTCAGTGTCATGCTTTTTATAAGCTACAAGAAC